AAACGGGTCAAAGTAGATTGACCCACACTAGCACTTCCACGCAATAACTCTACTAAAGGTGATCCTATTACGGGAATAGCTTCAGGTACGCCTGTCACGATTTTTACTGCCCAATAACCGATTTGGTCCCGGGGTAAGGAATAACCAGTTACACCAAACGATGCAGTCAATACAGCCAGAACCACACCCGTAACCCAAGTCAATTCGCGAGGTTTTTTAAATCCGCCCGTGAGATACACACGAAATACGTGTAGAATCATCATTAGGACCATCATACTTGCTGACCATCGATGAACTGATCGGATTAACCAACCAAAGTTGACTTCAGTCATTATGTATTGAACAGAGGCAAAAGCCTCCGTAACGGTCGGACGATAGTAAAAAGTCATAGCAAAACCCGTAGCTACTTGTACTAAAAAACAAGTAAGTGTGATCCCTCCTAGACAATAAAATATATTGACATGAGGAGGAACATATTTACTAGTTATATCATCTGCAATCGCCTGAATCTCGAGACGCTCCTCGAACCAATCATATACTTTATTGAGATAGGTAAACCAAGGGGACTCCCCCTCTGAGAACCGTATATGAGAATTTCATCTCGTACGGCTCAAGCAGAAACACCCAAATACTGATTACAATGGATATGTAATAGAAAATTTGAAATTTATTATTTATCCACTTGATTCAATCGTCTCTGAAGATACGAAGGAACCAAAATCCGAACTCTCTTCTTTGTTGTGATGAGAATGCCAAAATATCAAGTTAGCTCATCTGTCTTTATGTTGATCGTTACAGGCCTCTTGAATCTTCTATTCCCCTATTTATTTGTTATTTGATTTGTTGTTTTTGTTTGTGCGTAATGCAGATTGACTATTGTTTACTATTTTTTTTTTGATAGGAATTCTCTTGTTGAGACCCTATGAATCGATTGAAACCTCAGATTCATACTAGAACCACGATGATTCAATAAAACCCAAAAACTAAGACCAAGGGTTCTATGAGTAAGAACTATTTGATCATCACTTATTCATAGATGTAATGACTAAAAATCCAGAGAAAGATTTGTCCTTCGGTCAAAATAAGCATGATTCTAAAGGAAGAAAAATCGTTCAATTTATCAAATACCTCTTTGTTTGAAAATTTTTTGAAGTCCAGTCACGAGGTCTGAATAGTAGGTATGAATCATAGTTCAAATATTTCTTGATCTATTCCATATATTCCGTGCTCCAGATACTAGGATGAATATCCGACGAGGCAGAACCATCTCTGTCGAGATGACAGACCCATTTTCTGTACTATCAATAGGATCAATTATAACAAGTCGCACACTCATATTCCGGAAATACCGAAACAACGGAATTCCACGGTCAAACTACCAGAATGGACTATAAATCTGAGTCCTAAGTGATTCATTTTTGATTGAAAAGCTAGGGCTTCTGGTTCTTATGGACCTAATTCATTGAAATTCCATCCAGTAAAACGGAAGAATTATAAATCTCTAAAATAATAGATAGGAATATCGCAAATAGAGCCATTGCGACACCCATAAATGGGGTGGTTCCCCATCCAGGAGCCACTTTACCATATTCTGAATTCAATGGTTTCAATAAATCCCCTGTAATAGTTCGTCTTGGCCCAGATCTAGCACTACCCTCAACGGTTTGTGTAGCCATAAATACTATTGCATTGGTTGAGATCTGTTGACTTTGTATACTATTCCGTTGTAAATAAACGATCTTATCGTAGCATAGATCCATCGTGGTCTTGAAATTCTCTAATAATGGAAACAGCAACCTTAGTCGCCATCTCCATATCTGGTTCACTTGTAAGCTTTACAGGGTACGCCTTATATACCGCTTTTGGGCAACCCTCTCAACAACTAAGAGATCCATTCGAGGAACACGGAGACTAATTGAAGTAATGAGTCCCCCATATGGGGGACTCATTTAAGATAATGAAAAATCATTTCATCTTTTTAGTCGGGACCTTAGGCGGTTCTCGAAAAAATATAGCGAAAAAGATTATCCCTAAAGTCGAGACTAAGAGGAATGTATAAACCAATGCTTCCATAGATTCGATCGTTGTTTACAATTATAGCTTCCACACCTGTTCATTTAGGATTATTTCCCAGATAAAGAAAGGACAAGAGCAAAGAAAGGCGATGATTCAAATCAATATTTCTACGGTACCTTATGTCAAATCAAAAAAATCAAATATCAAATATAGAGGCGAAAGATACCGGAGCAATGTTGTATCAGACTACCTGTCTCCTTGTAGTTGGATCTCCAAGTTTTTGGAATGCTCCAAATTCCACTTGAGCATCCAAATCTGGGTCAATCCCAGCAAAAACATCTCTGAACAAGGTTCGAGCGCCATGCCAAATGTGTCCGAAAAAGAAGAGCAAAGCAAACGTAGCATGTCCAAAAGTGAACCAACCCCTTGGACTGCTCCGAAAAACACCATCGGATTTCAAAGTAGCACGATCTAATTCAAAAATTTCACCCAATTGGGCACGTCTAGCATATTTTTTCACAGTAGCAGGATCGCTATAGCTGACTCCATTGAGTTCACCACCATAGAACTCAACAGTTACACCCACTTGTTCGACACTATACTTCGATTCTGCCCTTCTAAAAGGAACATCGGCTCTCACAATTCCGTCTCCGTCCACCAAAACTACTGGAAATGTTTCAAAAAAAGTAGGCATACGGCGTACAAAAAGTTCATGCCCTTCTTTATCTCTAAAGATAGGGTGTCCTAACCATCCAACAGCTATCCCATCCCCGCTGTCCATTGAGCCTGCCCGGAATAATCCACCTTTCGCCGGATTATTACCGATGTAATCATAAAAAGCTAATTTTTCGGGAATTTTAGACCAAGCTTCCGATAAACTCAGATTTTCGGCTAGACTGGCGCCAACTCTTCGATATATTTCTTGCTGGAAGTATCCCTGATCCCACTGATAACGAGTGGGACCAAATAATTCGATCGGGGTAGTTGCTGAACCATACCACATAGTTCCAGCAACAACGAAAGCTGCAAAAAAGACAGCAGCGATACTACTGGAAAGCACAGTTTCAATATTGCCCATACGTAATCCTTTGTATAGACGTTGGGGTGGGCGGACACTAAGATGGAATAGACCTGCTAATATACCCAATGTACCTGCTGCAATATGATGAGAGGCTATTCCTCCCGGAACAAAGGGATCAAAACCTTCCGCACCCCATGCTGGATTTACAGGTTGTACTTTTCCGGTTAGGCCATAAGGATCGGATACCCATATTCCAGGACCATACAAGCCTGTTACATGAAATGCGCCAAACCCAAAGCAAGCCACCCCTGAGAGAAATAAATGAATTCCAAAAATCTTGGGCAAATCCAAAGAGGGTTTTCCCGTACGTTCATCACAGAATATTTCTAGGTCCCAATACACCCAATGCCAGATAGCTGCTAAGAAGCACAAGCCAGAAAACACAATATGTGCCCCGGCCACACCTTCGTAACTCCAAATACCCGGATTCGTTATAGTTCCTCCTGTAATACTCCAACCGCCCCATGAATTGTTTATTCCTAAACGAGTCATGAAGGGTATAACGAACATACCCTGTCTCCACATTGGATCAAGAACGGGGTCAGAAGGATCAAAAACTGCTAATTCGTATAGAGCCATCGAACCGGCCCAACCGGAAACTAGAGCTGTATGCATTATATGGACAGAAAGCAGCCGACCGGGATCATTCAATACGACGGTATGAACACGATACCAAGGCAAACCCATGGAAATACCCCTTTCTCAAAGAAAAAATAGATACTATGTAACTTTATCACATTGGAAATAACTATGCTATGGACCTCACCTTTTCATTGGATTATCTCGAAACAAGGGTTAATATTTATTCTGTTCCGTTAGTAATAATTGAACAATTCTGTTCGTAGGAACAAAGAGAAGCAGATCTATTCTATACCCAATAAGTACCAATACGCAATGGGGGGATTAATCCTATTTTTTGTGAGCGAATGTATAGATACTTGTTTCTCATTCGAACGATCCGTTCGTAAGAATTTTCCTTTATTCCGTCTTCCTCTATGAATCTTCCAATCTATCGATAAAATACGATAAACGACAATATTATGAAGACAATAAACCATTGTTTGTTACGTTTCCACATCAAAGTGAAATAGAATACTTAATTTTTCTTTCATTTAATGCCCATTGGTGTTCCAAAAGTACCTTTTCGGAGTCCTGGAGAGGAAGATGCAGTTTGGGTTGACGTATAGTGTGACTTGTCAGACATATTGGGTCATATGGGATTTCCCCGTTCTCTCCCCCGATCGAGATATCCTCTGTTTCGCCCAAGAAAGATTGATTGAACCATCAATAATTCGAAGCGTGAAGTGCAATTAGATCAATTTATTTGGTTGGAGGATCAATATTCTCAATTAAAAGAATTTATGGTTGGCTTGGACCAATAAAATGAAGTATATAGGCTCCGTTCAGAAAATACCAAGGTAATCCATGTATGATTACCACCCTATCAGAAATGATTCCTTTATACCATATGAGTGATCTCAAATTGCCAATTAATGGAATAATATGATGAATACATCGAATATTTTGTGGAAGGCATGAAAATTAAACAAATTGAAAAAAAAAAGAAGTCATAGCAAAAAGAAGTGGTACTGGGATCATTTGTCCTATATGTGCAAATCGAATTCGGGCAGATCTTTACCCGGAGTAGAGCATAAACCTAAAAGAGTGGAAGAGGCCCATTCGGGAACAAGAAAATTACATCGTGATTTAGATCTCGATGAAACAATACATCAATGAGGGGTTAGCTCGATAAGTTCAGTGAATTCTTTTTTGATTTTATAGGGAAGCAAGTCAAAACTCATGTTTCTTAAAAAATGGAAGAAAAAGCCCGCTACGAAAAAAGAAATAGGGTCGACAATTTCTTTTTTTTTTTTTTTCTCAATTTTGATTTTTTGAACCGTATGCACCCAAAGGTGCGTGTACGGTTCCTAAGGAATAGAATTTTGTCCTAATCAACCGACTTCATCGAGAAAGATTACTTTTTTTAGGCCAAGAAGTTGATAGCGAGATCTCGAATCAACTTGTTGGTCTCATGGTATATCTCAGTATAGAGGATGATACCAGGGATCTGTATTTGTTTATAAATTCTCCCGGCGGATGGGTAATCCCAGGAATAGCTATTTATGATACTATGCAATTTGTGCCACCCGATGTGCATACAATATGCATGGGATTAGCCGCTTCAATGGGATCTTTCATCCTGGTTGGAGGAGAAATTACCAAACGTCTAGCATTCCCTCACGCTTGGCGCCAATGAGTTTTTTTATTTGAGAGAAAAAAAGACTATGCCTTCGTCATATGGAATATGAATAAAATAATAATAATATTAAGTAATAATAGCATGGCATTTCAAGTTCGATATGAGCAAACTATTATTATTTTTTCATAATATGAGATTATGTATCGAGATAGTAGTATGAAAGAAAGGTTATTTCCGACTTGATCTTATGTATCGGGGTCCATTTCAGCGTCACAAACCTTTTTGCTTCCACATCAGAAGTCTCTTTCCAATATTTATGTTATGAAAGAGTGTGAAAATAAAAAAAAAAAAAAAGATCATTTTTTACTTATTTTTATTTGATCGGATCAGAAAGAAACTTTGGGATTGCTGAATCACAGACGAGATAAATATATAAAGCAACGGAACCATCATAGTATTTTTTGATTACTCCGAAAGGAAGGATGGTAAATGGATCATTCAACGATCTGGGTCTGATAGATTCGACTTGTCTCTTTCTTCGATGAAAAAAGAGAAAAAAAATTCCATTACAGAGCCGTATGCACAAAAGATGCCTGTACGGTTGTTCAATTCTATCTTTTTCTCCCTGCTTGTTATTCTTTATCCCTTCCCTTCGCCCAATCATGCGAGATAGAGGAATCGTTCATTATGTTATATCATCAGGGTTATGATCCATCAACCTGCTAGTTCTTTTTATGAGGCACCCACAGGAGAATTTATCCTGGAAGCGGAAGAACTACTGAAACTCCGCGAAACCCTCACAAGGGTTTATGTACAAAGAACGGGCAATCCTTTATGGGTTGTATCCGAAGACATGGAAAGGGATGTTTTTATGTCAGCAACAGAAGCCCAAGATTATGGCATTGTTGATCTTGTAGCGATCGAAAATACCGGGGATTTCGCATAAATCTTTGATTCCATTTCGAATCATAATTTGAATGAACCCTTATTTGATCTTTTATCTTCTTACCTGGGTAAAATATGAAATGGAAGTAATTCATAATCATCCGGTTAGGATCGATCTAAACCAGCCCATTCTGTATATGATTCAGCATGCCAACTATTAAACAACTTATTAGAAACACAAGACAGCCAATCAGAAATGTCACGAAATCCCCCGCTCTTCGAGGATGTCCTCAGCGTCGAGGAACATGTACTAGGGTGTATGTGCGACTCGTTCAGATCATGAGCTAGAACAAATGAGACGATTTTTACAGTATCAATGACTCGTACCAATGAATAGAATGGAAGAACTCCATTCACTATCGAAAAATAAAGATCTCTCGTATACCTCTATTTGTATGGAATTTATGGTTTCCATTGGTGCAAATCCAATCACCTCGATTTGAGATGAAAAGCAATTCCCATTGGTAGCAAATGGTTATCCATTAAGCGGGGGAATGATATTTAAGAAGCAGAAAGATTATGCTCCTACTCTTGCAAGAACGGACTAACAGGGTCAGCTACCTATTCAACCTTCATAATTAAATGCCGTCACTGTATGGATAGATCCCATTGAAAAAAGACCTATTACTCGATAATTCATCGGTAGAGCCAAAGAGCGTGAACTGTACAAGTTACCAATAACATTGATTAAATGAGGAAAGGGGCTCCGGTGTATAGAGAGGACCTCGCCGTTTAAGAAGTAACCATAGAAACGATGGAAGCCACTATTTGTCCATTTACGATTTATTTTATACCTAATATCGGTACAATTTCTTTTTTTTTTTTTGAGGTGAAATGCCTGGAAGAAATAAAAAAATCGTGGTTGGGAAGGTTATAGTAGCAAAAGCCATTGGAATTTGTATTTTAATTTTATACATCGGAAGAATCCGTTTTGTTATTAATAAACCAGGAGAGGGGAAAAGAATGACTGAAAGAAAAGAAATCAATTAGTTATTCATCCAAGTTTCTTTTGATTCAATGACCAGAGTTAGACGAAGATATATAGCTCGGAGACGTAGAACAAAAATTCGTTTATTTGCAGCAACCTTTCGAGGGGCTCATTCAAGACTTACTCGAACTACTACTCAACAGAAAATGAGAGCTTTGGTTTCCACTCATCGGGATAGAGGCAGGCGAAAGAGAAGTTTTCGTCGTTTGTGGATCACTCGGATAAATGCAGTAACTCGTGAGAATAGGGGATCCCATAGTTATAGTCGATTAATACTTGATCTGTACAAGAGGCAGTTGCTTCTTAATCGTAAAATACCTGCACAAATAGCCATATCAAATAGGAATTGTCTTGACACGATTTCCAATGCGATCATCAAATAAGGAGATTGGAAGGAATTCACTGGAATACTTTAAACGGAGTTCCCCGGAGAATGAACTCCGGGAGGGTATAGTAGAAATTCGTATGATAAGATAAGTAGTAGGAATGAACGAACACGTTTCAATAAAAAAAAAGATTTATTCTTCCCCCATTCTTTTTTTTATTATTACATTACGGCGCGACAATCTCTCGGCTTTTTCGAACAAAACTTCAATCTGAGTTCGAATTAGAGTTTTGATTCGATTGAGGAATAGGCTTATTTATTTCTGGTTCTAGGACCAGTAGTTCTAGGGATCGACCCGGTTCTCTCAAACTGTTTCTCATTATTAAGAAAAGGTAACGAAGATAAAATACGAGCTTGTTTTATAGCAATAGTAATTAATCGTTGTTGTTTCAAGGTTAATCTATTTACTCGTCTAGATAATATTTTTCCTTGTTCACTAATAAATTGATTAATTAAACTCATGTTTCTATAATCAATTCGATCCCCCGATCCAATTGGGGGCAAACGCCTATGAAAAGATCGCTTGGATTTATGAAAGGGCCGCTTGGATTTATCCATGGTTTATTTCTTATTTCTAAAATCCGATTTCTTCATTCATTTCGGATCCGACCAAAATAGGACTGGATTTGTATATATTATATATGTATATGTAATTTCTTCCTCTTCCTTGGAAGAGTGGCACACGCGTTCCGTTCGATTTATTTCTTTATCTCCCCATGAATCGTATGTTTGTAACAATAAGGGCAGAATTTTTTCAAGTCCAATTGACTAGGTGTATTGTGTCGATTCTTTTGAGTAATATATCTGGAAATGCCCCGCGATTCTTTATTCAAACCATTTCGGACACAACTGGTACATTCCAAAATAACTACTACTCTGACATCTTTACCCTTAGCCATGAACCTCCTTTGGATTTTGAATTCACTCAATTCTATTCTTCTATTTTCTATTCGAACCGAAGCGAAGAAGAAAGGAATGAAAAATAAATAGGCGAGAAGTTGCTAACTCGAAATCCAATTCAATTATGAAAGATTTCGTTGCAATCAATAGAGTAATCAAATTATTAAGTAATACAAATATTTCTAACTATCAATTATTCCCAATCCCAGTATTTCATTTAGTATCTTGTATGATCTTGAACAGCCTGCCCTCGACCCACATTTCCATTTCTGTTCTCCCTATATTAACCCGAACCCGAGTTTCGATGAGATTCAATCCACTTTTATTCTTTACTCTTTCTTTCCTATCCTAAAGAACTGAAAAAAAGGGGGGGTTAGTCGCAGAGAATTTATTGTATCTCTAATCTTCTTGATCCCTTCCCATGTCAATAACTAGAATGAAAAAAAGGGGAATGTCAACGCATCTGGGAATAAACGATTGATCTCTATCAATAGACCCGCCAAAGACCCGAACCATAGAGTAGTTAGCACAGGTGCCGTGGAGAGATATGTTTTTATATCTCGCATTGAAAATCCTCCTTCTTTTTCTTTAACTTTATTGACTTTATTGTATATTGTAATACATATATGATCAGATGCATATGTAGTTAAAGATCATTTGTACGGGGAATCTCTAACCAAAATGGATATATACAACGATCCGGTAGATGAAATCTACCTGTCCCTAAAACAGAAAAAGATGAACCCTCCTTCCTGAGCACTACTGATAAATATTCATTCCTTTATACGTTTATACGTTAGGTATGTATATAATTCTTTATGAGAATGAAACCAAAAAACCAAAAAGAAGAAATGGCAAAAGAAATTCTATTTAGATAGAGGAAATTAGGATGTGGAAAACAAAACATGGATTCCCTACAATGGCACTGTACAACAAATGAAAGGGATGTAGCGCAGCTTGGTAGCGCGTTTGTTTTGGGTACAAAATGTCACGGGTTCAAATCCTGTCATCCCTACTTATCACTTCTCCTATGGACAGTAACGAGGGGTCAATTGAGATCGATTAAAATTGGACACAATCTACCATTTTATGATACTATACATACAAGATGTATTGGGGGTACAAAAAGAATCCTTTTCTTGACATCCGTATCTCCCATCATAATAAAGCGCTCTTAGTTCAGTTCGGTAGAACGTGGGTCTCCAAAACCCGATGTCGTAGGTTCAAATCCTACAGAGCGTGATTCTGTTCTTTTAATGTAATGTTGAATCACAATAAAATAACTTCACTAACTTGAACTGCAACCTGAATTTGACCTCCTGGAGATTAAGGAGGAGGTCAATTAAAAAAAAGAGATGTTACTCAATTAAAGGTCCAACTGATCGCCGCGTCTGTATTGTAAATATGCAGTTACGAATAATCCGGCCAAAGTAATGGGAATTAGACCTAACACAATTCCAAATAGAAAAACTTCAATCATTTCAA